CTGGAAGATCTGCGAATTCCTACTTCTTATTCCAAAACTTTCCAAGGTCCGCCTCATGGCATCCAAGTTGAAAGAGATAAATTGAACAAGTATGGTCGTCCCCTATTGGGATGTACTATTAAACCAAAATTGGGATTATCCGCAAAAAACTACGGTAGAGCGGTTTATGAATGTCTACGGGGTGGACTTGATTTTACTAAGGATGATGAAAACGTAAATTCACAACCATTTATGCGTTGGAGAGATCGTTTCTTATTTTGTGCCGAAGCAATCTTTAAAGCGCAAGCCGAAACGGGTGAAATTAAAGGACATTACTTGAATGCAACTGCGGGTACATGTGAAGAAATGATCAAAAGAGCGGTATTTGCCAGAGAATTGGGAGTTCCTATCGTAATGCATGACTACTTAACTGGGGGGTTCACCGCAAATACTAGCCTGGCTCATTATTGCCGCGACAATGGTCTACTTCTTCACATCCATCGCGCAATGCATGCAGTTATTGATAGACAGAAAAATCATGGTATGCATTTTCGTGTACTAGCTAAAGCATTACGTATGTCTGGCGGAGATCATATTCACGCTGGTACAGTAGTGGGTAAACTGGAAGGGGAACGTGAGATGACTTTGGGTTTTGTTGATTTGTTACGTGATGATTTTATTGAAAAAGATCGAAGTCGTGGTATTTTTTTCACTCAAGACTGGGTCTCTATGCCAGGTGTTCTGCCCGTGGCTTCAGGGGGTATTCATGTTTGGCATATGCCTGCCCTAACCGAAATCTTTGGGGATGATTCCGTACTACAGTTTGGTGGAGGAACTTTAGGGCACCCTTGGGGAAATGCACCCGGTGCAGTAGCTAATCGGGTGTCTTTAGAAGCATGTGTACAAGCTCGTAATGAGGGACGTGATCTTGCTCGTGAAGGTAATGATATTATTCGTGAAGCTGCCAAATGGAGTCCTGAGCTAGCCGCTGCTTGTGAAGTATGGAAAGAGATCACATTCGAGTTCGAACCAGTGGATAAGGTGGATAAGGTGGATAAAGAGACAAAATAAGCGCGTATAATTTAGCAATTCCTGTTTGTTCTCCTAATTGATTGCAATGAAACTTGGCCCAATCTTTCTTTTCCTCAAAAAAAGAAAGATTGGGCCGAAGAAAAAGAAAGACATCTTATACTAATCCTATAATACTAATCCTATAATACTATGAACTATGAGGGTCTTTGTGTATTTGCATATATCTTTTATATGTACAGACCTTACGATAGATATACAATACGATATACAAGTATATACAAAATATAAACATAAGAAGATAAGATCGAAGGAAGACTAAACAACTTATCTATTCTATTCTTTATTGTTGGATCCATAGGCTGAATTATGGATCCTTGGGATTGGATTGGTGGATCATTTTATATTCCTTAGTTTCAGGCCATAGATCAAGCCAAGGGAAGGATCCCTTCTACCCCTATCCTGTATATTGTCTTTTTCGTTCCCTGTTGTAATAGAAACTCATTTTCTTATTTGACTATATGACACGAGATTCTACGAGACGAGAATTCATTTTGAATTTATGGGAAGAAACAACTATGTATATTTTTGATGAGAATTGAAAGTTTTACATGAGAGAAACCTGTCTTTATATATCTTTTTTTGAGGAAAAAATTCTATCATAATATTGAAATGATTCAACAGATTCCTCAAAAGGAGATCTTTTCAAGACTCGCTCGTTTTTCATTAACAATCTGAATGATTGGATCATAATCATATGCTTCATTTGAATTCTGATGAGAAAGAAAAAGAAAGAAAAAAGAAATAGTAAAATGATTTTTTATTCATCGAATGACTATTCATCTATTAGTATTAGGTTTTCATAAAATAGGGGGCGGAAAGAATCTATGGAAAAATGTTGGTTCAATTCGATGTTGTCTAACAAGAAGTTAGAACATAGGTGTGGACTAAGTAAATCAATGGATAGTCTTGATGCTCTTGGACATACCAGTGGAAGTGAAGAAACTATTCTAAATGATGCGGAGAAAAAGATTACTAGTTGGCACAGTTTTAGTTTCAGTAATATGAATTATCTAAATTATTTATTTGATAGCAGGAATTTTTGGAGTTTGATCTCTGATCATACTTTTTTAGTTAGAAATAGTAATGGTGACACTTCTTCTGTATATTTTGATATTGAAAATCAGATTTTTGATATTTACAATGCTAGTTCTTCTTTGAGTGAACTAGAGATTCTTTTTCCTAGTTATTTGAATAGTGGATCTAATAGTAGTAATTACTACTATTATTATTCCATGTATGATACTCAATCTAATTGGAATAATCACATTAATAGTTGCATTGATAGTTATCTTCGTTTTGAAATCAGTCTTAAGAGTGACATTTACAGTGGTATCGACAGTTACATTTCTAGTTTCATTTGTACGGAAAGTATAAGTAGTATTGAAAGTGGAAATTCTAGTATCAAAACTAGTAGCAGTTCTTTCAATATAAGAGAAAGATCTAATGATTTAGATAGAAATACAAAATACAAGCAGTTATGGGTTCAATGTGAGAATTGTTATGGATTAAATTATAAAAAATCTTTTAGTTCAAAAATGAATATTTGTGAACACTGCGGATATCATTTGAAAATGAGTAGTTCAGATAGAATTGAACTCTTTATTGATCCTGGCACTTGGGAGCCTATGGATGAAGATATGGTCTCTATGGACCCCATTGAATTTCATTCAGAGGAGGAACCTTATATAGATCGCATCTCTTTTTATCAAAGAAAAACGGGTTTAACTGAAGCTGTTCAAACGGGCGTAGGTCAATTAAATAGTATTCCCATAGCAATTGGAGTTATGGATTTTCAGTTTATGGGAGGTAGTATGGGATCTGTAGTAGGTGAGAAAATCACCCGTTTGATCGAGTATGCTACTAATCGATCTCTACCTGTCATTATTGTGTGTGCTTCTGGAGGAGCACGCATGCAAGAAGGGAGTTTGAGCTTGATGCAAATGGCTAAAATATCTTCTGCTTCATATGATTATCAATCAAAGAAAAAGTTATTCTATGTATCAATCCTTACATCTCCTACAACTGGCGGAGTTACAGCAAGTTTTGGTATGTTGGGAGATATCATTATTGCTGAACCTAATGCCTACATTGCTTTTGCGGGTAAAAGAGTAATTGAACAAACATTGAAAAAGACAGTACCCGACGGTTCACAAGCGGCTGAGTATTTATTCCTTAAGGGCTTATTCGACCCAATTGTACCACGTAATCCTTTAAAAGGTGTTCTGAATGAGTTATTTCAGCTACATGGTTTCCTTCCCTTGAATCAAGATTAAAAAAGATAAAAAAGATTGAAATTCTTCATTTTCAAATGGAAGTATAGCACTAGCTTCAGTTATTTTTCTTTGTAGCGAATAAGCATTTAGTTCATTCTAATGAAAAAAACAAAACTAAGAAGATGGTGTTTTCTTTGGGTACATCAGTTATAAGTGTAGTAAGAGTCAAAAGTTTTGGATAATGACTTTTTGCCCCGGATCCTTTTTTTATTCTACCTCTCTTCCTGATTAGGAATAAGCATCCCTCTATCGACAAGATAAAAAAGAATTTATTTCTCCTTCCGAGAAATCCGGGAAAGAAAAAGAAAATATGAAATAAAAAGAAAGAAGAAATCTCAAATAAAATAAAGAAAATAGAAATATTCAAATAACAAATAAGAAGAATATAGAAGTTCTTTCTATTTAGCGAGAACCCCCGTTTTTCACTAGGAATCCCTTTTTGTTGAATAAGATTGGTTAAAGTCGGGAACTCATAAGAAACTCTTTTCTATCTTTCCTTTCAAAACAAAAAAGGTGTTTTGAAAGGAAAGATAGAAAGACGATGAAGATAAGGATGGGAGAAGAAGAATCCAATTTCTGAAAGCGGATTCTCATACATATTCGTGTAGAAAGAGGAATAGGTACACTTCATTTAGTTCTACATTCGTTATTTATTCTGAAATACTTCATATTAAGATTATCTTAATATTCTTTCTAATAGATAGACTTATCATAAGATATCTTTATAATTATAATTTAGAATTATAATAGGTACAAATAGGAAATCGAGGTACCCATTCTATGATAGATTTGAACTTTCCCTCTATTTTTGTTCCTTTAGTGGGCCTAGTCTTTCCGGCAATCGCAATGGCTTCTTTATCTCTTTATGTCCAAAGAAATAAGATTGTTTAAATACGATGGGACCAAATCTCATCAATCTCTTTCAACACTGGATCATCATACAGATACTCTTTTAATGTAATATGGTAGGATATATGATATGTGGCCTTTCATAAATAGTTGTTTTTTTATGTATGCCGATGCATAATATACGCATTAATGCGTGTATATGCGATTATAGCTTAATCAATTAAATGATTCAATTCAAAATGATCATCAGCAAATATTTTTTTTTTTAATATTTGAAATAGAAACTCAATGTATCTAACCAATTATTCCTAAAGGTTCCCGTCGGAATGCTGCTAGTTGATGAAAGTTACTTAGGGATCAAGCAATAAAAATCGAGTCAAATCCATTTGAGTTATTCTCTCAATTCCAATCGAATGCAACTGGATCTAGTATAGTATGAACTGGCGATCAGAACATATATGGATAGAACTTATAACGGGGTCTCGAAAAACAAGTAATTTTTGCTGGGCCTGTATCCTTTTTTTAGGTTCATTAGGATTCTTAGTGGTTGGAACTTCCAGTTATCTTGGTAAAAATCTGATATCCGTATTTCCGTCTCAGCAAATTCTTTTTTTCCCACAAGGGATCGTGATGTCTTTCTATGGGATCGCAGGTCTATTCATTAGTTCTTATTTGTGGTGCACAATTTCATGGAATGTAGGTAGTGGTTATGACCGATTTGATAGAAAAGAAGGGATAATGTCCCTTTTTCGTTGGGGATTTCCTGGAAGAAATCGTCGTATCTTCCTTCGTTTCTTTCTGAAAGATATCCAATCAATCAGAATGGAGGTGAGAGAGGGTCTTTTTCCTCGCCGTGTCCTTTATATGGAAATCAGGGGCCAAGGAGCCATTCCCTTGACCCGTACTGATGAGAATTTGACTCCACGAGAAATTGAACAAAAAGCTGCCGAATTGGCCTATTTCTTGCGCGTACCCATTGAAGTATTTTGAAATGAACTGAAGAAGAAATCTCAGCATGAGAGAAGGAACTTAATACATCTCAAAAGCAGGAGGACGTATATGGACTAAAAAAATATAAAATATAATAGAACTAATGAACGAAAATAGATTAAGGAGAATAGAAACTATTTATACACAAAAACTATTTTGTATACACATGGCGTCCAGCTTCATTCTTTATACTAGTAAAAAGAAAAGAGTCTAATAAGTATAGATTCATAAAATATCCTAACATTTCTTTTCTTTTCGTAAAACAGAATTCCTCTTTTTAGGCCTTTGAATTGATACCCTATCCCCGCGCTGCGGTTAGACAGTGAAATCTTTCGAAATAGAAAGAAAAGAATTAAAGGATCCGGTAGGTTTCGTCTTTAAATCCAAATTCTATTAAATGGGTTTTCGAGTCTTCATCGAAAGGAAGAAATGAAGAGGAAATTGGTTACAATTTGCCTAATTGAGATCTCTGGAATATGGAAAGAATATTTACTTCTTTCTTTTTTCATTCGAAAAGGGCCCTTCTTCTATGTTCTATTCTAGATCCAAAGACTCAATTCTTACACAAAAACAAAAATAGGAAAAGAACCATAGGTTCGATACCTTGTTCTTGTTAGAGTTATAGGCTCTTTTTATATAATTCGTGTTTCATAGAAATCTCAGATAGAATCGACGAATGAAACAGGTTCATTAACAATTCACATCACGGAAACAGAATGAAAAAAAAGAAAGCATTGGCTTCCCTCCCATATCTTGTGTCTATACTCTTTTTGCCCTGGTGGGTTTCTCTCTCATTTAAGAAATGTCTAGAAACTTGGGTTCTTAATTGGTGGAATACCAGGCAATCCGAAATCCTTTTGAATGATATTCAAGAGAAAAATGTTCTAGAAAAATTTATGGAATTAGAAGAACTATTCCTGTTGGACGAGATGATAAAGGAGTACTCGGAGACACATATGCAAAGGCTTCGTATAGGAATGCACAAGGAAACTATACAATTGGTCCAAAGACACAATGAATCTCATTTCCATATCATTTTGCATTTCTCTACAAATCTAATCTGTTTCGCTATTCTAAGTGGTTATTTTTTTCTGGGTAATGAAGAACTTTTCATTCTAAATTCTTGGATTCAGGAATTTCTCTATAACTTAAGTGATACAATCAAAGCTTTTTCGATTCTTTTAGTTACTGATTTATGGATCGGATTTCACTCGACCCATGGTTGGGAACTAATGATTGGTTCGATCTACAACGATTTTGGATTGGCTCAGAATGATCAGATTATATCTGGTCTTGTTTCCACTTTTCCAGTGATTCTAGATACAATTGTGAAATATTGGATCTTCCATTTTTTAAATCGTGTATCTCCTTCGCTTGTAGTAATTTATCATTCAATGAATGAATAATTCATTAGATCTTTTGATATCAATCAAATCAGAATCTTTCTTCATGTATAAATAAATCATTTTTCATCTTACTTATTCTTTATACTTCTACCTTTTCAATTCAAGGTATTCATACTATATTCCACCAGTACAATTCTTTCAGTACAATCAATACAATGGCAAACTTGTGGATAGGGAATTCTACTAGTTACCTATCAAATTTATTGTAGAAATTCCGGGGATCAATGATTGGACCATGCAAAATAGAAAGACTTTTTCTTGGGTAAAAGAACAGATGACTCGATCCATTTATGTATCGATCATGATATATGCAATAACTCGAGCATCTATTTCAAATGCATATCCCATTTTTGCGCAGCAGGGTTATGAAAATCCACGAGAAGCAACTGGACGAATTGTATGTGCCAATTGCCATTTAGCTAATAAGCCCGTGGATATTGAAGTTCCGCAAGCTGTGCTTCCTGATACTGTATTTGAAGCAGTTGTTCGAATTCCTTATGATATGCAACTTAAACAAGTTCTTGCTAATGGTAAAAAGGGAGCTTTGAATGTAGGAGCTGTTCTTATTTTACCTGAGGGATTCGAATTAGCCCCCCCCGATCGTATTTCTCCCGAAATGAAAGAAAAGATGGGCAATCTTTCTTTTCAGTTTTATCGTCCTAATAAAAGAAATATTCTTGTGATAGGTCCTGTTCCCGGTCAGAAATATAGTGAAATCGTATTTCCTATTCTTTCCCCCGACCCTGCTACGAAAAAAGACGTTCACTTCTTAAAATATCCCATATATGTAGGTGGGAACAGGGGAAGGGGTCAGATTTATCCTGATGGTAGCAAGAGTAACAATACAGTTTATAATGCTACATCTGCTGGTATAGTAAGCAGAATAGCACGTAAAGAAAAGGGGGGATATG